GTAAAAGAGTAATTGAACAAACATTGAATAAGATAGTACCTGAAGGTTCACAAGCGGCTGAATATTTATTCCATAAGGGCTTATTCGATCCAATCGTACCACGTAATCCTTTAAAGGGTGTTCTGAGTGAGTTATTTAAGCTTCACGCTTTTTTTCCTTTGAATTAAAATTCACTTAGTAAGTTAAGTGGAGCCTTAAGTCAAATTATTTTTATTTTATTTAGTTACATTTTTGTATTTGTAGCGAACAATTAGGTAGTTTATCGGAATCAAAGTAAAAATTCTAAAGAAGACTTTCTTTTTTCTTTGGTGACATAATCATAATATTTAATTGTAAATTGTAGAAAGAATCGTGCGGATAATTCTTTTTTTTTCTACCGATATTCCTGATTATTAATTAGGAAACCTCTAGCAACAAGATAAAAAAAAAATGGTTCCTTCTTCAAAATTCAAATTGGGCAAGGCAAATAAAATAAACCGAAGGTCATCTTTCCTTCTTGCTTTGTATGTATAGTATATATAATTCAAATATAGAAAAGATAGATATAGAGTATCTTTTCTTTCTACTATATCTTCCGAGAATCTCTATTTTTACTAAGAATCCTGTTGTTGGATTGAATTCTAACGAATCCTTCGTGAATTTGTAAGAAACTCTTTCTTTTTTATTTCTTAAATAAAATCAAAATTCGAATTCAATTCGAATTTGAAGACAAGAATAGAATAGATTATCATACGTATATTTCTATATTTCATGTAGAAAGATAAAGAAGAATAAGTCTCATTTATTTAATTATCCATTCCTTACACTTATTATTTAATATATATAGTCACTTCGATATACTCAATATAATTATATACGAATTATAATTATTCTAAGGTATCTTTCTAACAATAACAGGTACAAATATTAAATCGAGGTACCCATTCTATGATAATTTTTAACAACTTACCCTCTTTCTTTGTGCCTTTAGTGGGCCTAGTATTTCCGGCAATTGCAATGGCTTCTTTATCTCTTCATGTTCAAAAAAACAAGATTTTTTAGATTCGATAGGTGCAAATCTTATCTATTTTTTTTCAAGACTTAGATATAGATAACACAGATATCTATTTAGTAGAATATGGCAGTTTCCTCCGAACATAGCTTTTATGTATGCGTAAATATATAGGTAAATAAATTATAGCAATTTTCAAATAGATCGGAATCGAGGTGGATGTAGGAAATGGAAAGTCAATGTATCTATATGTGGATATCTATAGGAGATCATATAAAAGGGATATTCTTATTTTAGACCTAACCAATTTGATCTAACCAATTTGATCTAACCAATTAGATGAATTACTCCTAAAGGCTTACATTCGAATGACACTAGTTGATGAGAGTTACTTCGGAAACAAAAAAACGAAAGTCAAATTCATTTGGACTATTTTCTCAATTCCAATAAAATGCAACTGGATCTAGTATGAGTTGTCGATCAGAACATATATGGATAGAACTTATAGTGGGGTCTCGAAAAATAAGTAATTTCTGCTGGGCCTTTATCCTTTTTTTAGGTTCACTAGGATTCGTATTAGTTGGATCTTCCAGTTATCTCGGTAAGAATTTGATATCTTTAGTTCCGTCTCAACAAATTCTTTTTTTTCCACAAGGGATCGTGATGTCTTTCTACGGTATCGCAGGTCTCTTTATTAGTTCCTATTTGTGGTGCACAATCTCGTGGAATGTAGGTAGTGGCTATGATCGATTCGATAGAAAAGAAGGAATAGTGTGTATTTTTCGTTGGGGATTTCCTGGACAAAATCGTCGCATCTTTCTACGATTTCGTATGAAAGATATTCAGTCCATCCGAATCGAAGTTAAAGAGGGTATTTCTGCTCGTCGTGTCCTTTATATGGAAATCAAAGGACAGGGGGCCGTTCCCTTGACGCGTACTGATGAGAATTTGACTCCGCGTGAAATTGAGCAAAAAGCCGCCGAATTGGCCTATTTCTTGCGCGTACCGATTGAAGTATTTTGAAATGAACTTGAACTGAAGAAGAAATTCTTTCCCAGCGGCAGGGAAAAAATTCAAGAATTCTCTGTTCTTTCTTCAGCATAGCATAGCTTAATAAAATTTTTTCAGAACGTTCATTCGAGCCAAAGTATACGTATATGGAACATCCATAAAACGAAATTTTTTTTGTATGCATAAAAAAGAATTTATGCGTATGGAAATCCACTCAACTCAATTTACTAAAAAACAAGTAAAAGTAACAAATCGAAATAAAATAATAGATTCATCTCGTATATCAAAACATTTCGGAATAAAGGATTTCTCTTTTTATTTTCAATATGAATTGATAGGTTAGATACAAATAGATCATATCTTGGAAATTCTCTCTCCTTTCTTTTGTCAATCGACTTTTCTTTTTTTTTTATCTTTTCTTTTGTTTTTCTTAATGATCAAAGTCAAAAGATTGCTTGGATCTCTTATAAGGATAACTTTTCTGTCTTGTTTTGCCACTCATTTTTGATCATTACATTAGGTTTTGAATTTATGATCGGTAGATCACAATATTCTTAATAAATCTCTCTCCATTTTTCCTGGACTAGAACTGTGGGGTAGCCGGCCATTTTTTTTTTCGAAAGATTTTCTTTTTTGATAGAAAAGACAAAGGGAGTTCTTTTGGCTTAAAATCCGAATAATATTCATTACTTGCTTGAAATAATATTCATTACTTGCTATTCATTACTTGCTTGAATTGGTTCTTTCAAGCATTTATCGAAAAGGGCTTCGAATTTGATCAATTCAATTGAGGTATCTGGAAACAAGATTTTTTCTTATTTCTTCATTTGAAACGGGCTCTTATTCTATTTCTGTATTCTTTCTAAATTCAAGGACTAACTACTGAATCACAAATAAAAAACAGGGAATAGATTCATAGGTCCGATGCCCTGTAATAGAACTTAGGGTTAATAGAAATAGTAGATCACATAGATTCAACAAATGAGGTGGATTCATTAACAATTCAAAGATGAAAAAATGGTAAAAAAGAAAGCATTTCTTCCTCTTCTATATCTTACATCTATAGTATTTTTGCCCTGGTGGATCTCTCTCTCATTTAATAAAAGTCTTGAATTTTGGATTACTAATCGGTGGAATACTAGGCAATCCGAAACTTTTTTGACTGATATTCAAGAAAAGAGTATTCTAGAAAAATTCATCGAATTGGAAGAACTCTTACTCTTGGACGAAATGATAAAAGAATACCCGGAAACACATCTACAAACACTTCGTATAGGAATCCACAAAGAAACGATCCAATTGATCAAGATGCACAATGAGGATCATATCCATATGATTTTGCACTTATCGACAAATATAACCTCTTTCATTATTTTAAGTGGTTATTCTATTCTGGGTAATGAAGAACTTGCTATTCTTAACTCTTGGGTTCAAGAATTCCTATATAACTTAAGTGACACAATAAAAGCTTTTTCTATTCTTTTATTAACTGATTTATGTATCGGATTCCATTCGCCCCATGGTTGGGAACTAATGATTGGCTATGTCTACAAAGATTTTGGATTTGCTCACAACGATCAAATTATATCGGGTCTTGTTTCTACTTTTCCAGTCATTCTGGATACAATTTTTAAATATTGGATCTTCCGTTATTTAAATCGTATATCTCCATCACTTGTAGTGATTTATCATTCAATGAATGACTGATCTAACTAGAATATTTGTTACTTTGTAACATAAGGTACATAAGCAAAGCATTTCCATTTTAAGACGTACTTACTCTTTCTACCCTACAGGGATTTCTCCTACTCCTTATATTCCAGTAAAATGATTTCAATAAAGTAAATAGCAGAATTGTGGATAGGGAACTATACAAGCGACCTACCTAATTTTATTGTAGAAATTTTCGGGATCAATGATTGGACCATGCAAACTAAAAACACCTTTTCTTGGATAAAGAAAGAGATTATTCGATCTATTTCCGTATCGCTGATGATATATATCATAGCTCGGACATCCATTTCAAATGCATATCCCATTTTTGCACAGCAGGGTTATGAAAATCCACGAGAAGCGACCGGACGTATTGTATGTGCCAATTGCCATTTAGCTAATAAGCCCGTGGATATTGAGGTTCCGCAAGCGGTACTTCCTGATACTGTATTTGAAGCAGTTGTTCGAATTCCTTATGATATGCAAGTTAAACAAGTTCTTGCTAATGGTAAAAGGGGAGGTTTGAATGTGGGGGCTGTTCTTATTTTACCTGAGGGATTTGAATTAGCGCCTCCCGATCGTATTTCGCCCGAGATGAAAGAAAAGATAGGCAATCTGTCTTTTCAGAGCTATCGCCCCAATAAAAAAAATATTCTTGTGATAGGTCCTGTTTCTGGTCAGAAATATAGTGAAGTCACCTTTCCTATTCTTTCCCCGGACCCCGCTACTAATAAAGATGTTCACTTCTTAAAATATCCCATATATGTAGGCGGGAACAGAGGAAGGGGTCAGATTTATCCCGATGGGAGCAAGAGTAACAATACAGTTTATAATGCTACAGCGGCTGGTGTAGTAAGTAAAATCATACGAAAAGAAAAAGGGGGGTACGAAATAACCATATCGGATGCGTCAGATGAACGTCAAGTGGTTGATATTATTCCACCAGGGCCAGAACTTCTTGTTTCCGAAGGCGAATCTATCAAACTTGATCAGCCATTAACGAGTAATCCTAATGTGGGTGGATTTGGTCAAGGAGATGCGGAAATAGTACTTCAAGATCCATTCCGTGTCCAAGGCCTTTTGTTCTTCTTGGCATCTGTTATTTTGGCACAAATATTTTTGGTTCTTAAGAAGAAACAGTTTGAGAAGGTTCAATTGTCCGAAATGAATTTCTAGATTCGCGGATTTCCAATATCAAATTCGTAAAAAGAATCAAATTTTTGTTTTGACAATTCAATTATATTATGTATGATTAAAAATTATGAAAAGCTTTTTGCTTGTTTCT